ATCTTACAACTAGAATCCCTCTTTTTTCCGAGCCAATTCCTCCACCATCGCGAGCCCCAGTTAGATTCAGGCATGATACACTTTTTAGTTATTGGGAGAACCCAAGTACTCTCTTTTGGATCCAGGAAACAGCTCTCAGAGATCTTTTTTCCTTTTGGAAGATACAGGAGCGAAACAATTAACCTATTGATATTGGAAGACCCAAAAGATTCTTCCAATGTATCATTTCTGGGTCCAATGAAATTCATAGGTATAGGAAGAAGTCCTGTCAAATAGAGATTTTTTCTTTCGAACATCTTTCGATTGTTAATACGATATATAAGGACCGCTACTACAAATAGTAGTACACCCTTGATCGTGAAATATCGATTCCTTGTTGAACTCCGTAAATGTGAATTGCGTGAAAGTAGGATACTCCAAATTCGGGAGTCCAAGAGTTTTATAAAACGTTCTTGATGGAAAAAAATGTGAATGAAAGATACCACTGAATTCAATTGGGTCCATGAATCTAAGAAATAGTGAGAATTCTTGATTTCTCTCAATTCGAAAATCCAGGATTTGAATTGATGTCCTTTCATTAAGATTAAGTCCTCCTAAATTGCATTGATTTACCCTAAAGATTTCATTTCAATTGGAATTTGGTTATTCACCATGTACGAGGATCCCCGCTAAGCATCCATGGCTGAATGGTTAAAGCGCCCAACTCATAATTGGCGAATTCGTAGGTTCAATTCCTACTGGATGCACGCCAATGGGACCCTCCAATATAATAAGTCTATTGGAATTGGCTCTGTATCAATGAAATCTCATCATCCATACATAACGAATTGGTGTGGTATATTCATATCATAACATATGAACAGTAAGACCTAACAGTCTTATTGAGACTAGAACTCATAGGGAAGAAAATTTATGGATGGAATCAAATATTTCGTAGTTACAGACAAAAGTATTCGGTTATTGCTGAAAAATCAATATACTTTTAATGTCGAATCAGGATCAACTAGGACAGAAATAAAGCATTGGGTCGAACTCTTCTTTGGTGTCAAGGTAATAGCTATGAATAGTCATCGACTCCCGGGAAAGGGGGGACCTTTTATGGGACATACAATGCATTACAGGCGTATGATGATTACGCTTCAACCGGGTTATTATATTCCACCTTTTAGAACGAAAGGAACTTAAATCAAAATACTTAATAACATGGCGAGAAATTTATACAAAACTTCTACCCCGAGCACACGCGAAGGAGCCGGAGACAGCCAAGTGAAATCCAATCCACGAAATAATTTGATCTATGGACAGCATCGTTGTGGTAAAGGTCGTAATGCCAGAGGAATCATTACCGCAGGGCATAGAGGGGGAGGTCATAAGCGTCTATACCGTAAAATCGATTTTCGACGGAATGAAAAAGACATATATGGTAAAATCGTAACTATAGAATACGACCCTAATCGAAATGCATACATCTGTCTCATACACTATGGGGGTGGTGAGAAAAGATATATTTTACATCCCAGAGGGGCTCTAATTGGAGATACCATTGTTTCTGGTACAGAAGTTCCTATAAAAATGGGAAATGCCCTACCTTTGAGTGCGGTTTGAACTATTGATTTGCGTAATTGGAAGTAACCAATTAGGTTTACGACGAAACCTAGAAATCGATCACTGATCCAATTTGAGTACCTCTACAGGATAGACCTCAACAGAAAACTGAAGAGTAACGGCAGCAAGTGATTGAGTTCAGTAGTTCCTCATATAAAATTATTGACTCTAGAGATATAGTAATATGGAGAAGACAAAATTGTTTCAAGCACCGACAGAACCAGAAGCCCCCTTGTTTCAAAGAGAGGAGGACGGGTTATTCACATTTCATTTGATGGTCAGAGGCGAATTGAAAGCTAAGCAGTGGTAAAATTCTAAGGATTCCCCCGGGGAAAAATAGAGATGTCTCCTACGTTACCCGCAATATGTGGAAGTATCGACGTAATTTCATAGAGTCATTCGGTCTGAATGCTACATGAAGAACATAAGCCAGATGAAGGAACGGGAAGACCTAGGATTAGAAGATCATAACATGAGTGATTCGGCAGATTTTGATTCCTATATATCCGTACTTCATTATATCATATATATAAGAATTATACGATATATAGAAAATCCATCTGTATAGATATCATCATCTACATCCAGAAAGCCGTATGCTTTGGAAGAAGCTTGTACAGTTTGGGAAGGGGTTTTGATTGATCAAAAAGAAGAATCTACTTCAACCGATATGCCCTTAGGCACGGCCATACATAACATAGAAATCACACTTGGAAAGGGTGGACAATTAGCTAGAGCAGCAGGTGCTGTAGCGAAACTGATTGCAAAAGAGGGGAAATCGGCCACATTAAAATTACCTTCTGGGGAGGTCCGTTTGATACCCAAAAACTGCTCAGCAACAATCGGACAAGTGGGGAATGTTGGGGTGAACCAGAAAAGTTTGGGTAGAGCCGGATCGAAATGTTGGCTAGGTAAGCGCCCTGTAGTAAGAGGAGTCGTTATGAACCCTGTAGACCATCCCCATGGGGGTGGTGAAGGGAGGGCCTCAATTGGTAGAAAAAAACCCGCAACTCCTTGGGGTTATCCTGCACTTGGAAGAAGAAGTAGAAAAAGGAATAAATATAGTGATAATTTGATTATTCGTCGCCGTAGTAAATAGGAAAGAAAATATAATTTGTTTCTTCGTATTTATAAAAAAAATAGGAGTAATTAATTGTGCCACGTTCACTAAAAAAAAACCCTTTTGTGGCTAACCATTTATTAAAAAAAATAAATATGCTTAACATAAAAGCGTAAAAATAAATAATAGTGACATGGTCCCGGGCGAATACCGATAATGATCGGGCATACCGTTGCGGTTCATAATGGAAAAGAGCATCCGCCTATTTATATAACAGATCATTTGTAACCACTATTAATTTCCGGGAACACGCAAAAAATTATAATAAATCGCGTCGTTAACGTGAAGAATTCCTTAATTTTTACTTTATATAAAAGTATTTCGTTCATTAGTTTAGTGAGGAGTGAACCTTATGAAAAAGAACAAAAGTGTAATAAGGAGTGAACCCTATGAAAAATAGAAAAAATAATAAAAAGGGGGTCAATCAATATACAGAAGTGCGCGCTATAGGAAAATATATATCTATGTCCGCTCACAAAGCAAGAAGAGTAATTAATCAGATTCGTGGACGTTCCTATGCGGAAACACTTATGATACTCGAACTTATGCCGTTTCGAGCATGTTATCCAATTTTAAAATTAATTTATTCCGCAGCAGCAAATGGAAATCACAATATGGGCTTCAACGAAGCAAGTTTAATCGTTAGTCAAGCTCAAGTCACAGAAGGGAACACTATGAAAAAGTTAAAACCCCGAGCCAGGGGACGGGGTTATCCGATAAAAAGACCCACTTGCCATATAACTATTGTACTTAAAGATTTACAAACAAAAGAATAAATTTTGGATTCTTTAACAAAAATATAATATAAAAATATTCACCAAAGATAAAATACAACATATTATGTTCAAAAAAACCTGTATGAAAAAAAAAAATAATAATAAGTACTATACTAAGATGTCGTGATATGTATAGTAATACTAGTAGGGGATTATGGGACAAAAAATAAATCCACTTGTTTTCCGACTTGGTGCAACCCAAAGTCATCGCTCTATTTGGTTTGTACAATCAAAAAAATATTCCGAGGAGTTACAAGAAGATCACAAAATACGAAATTGTATCAAAAATTATGTACAAAAAAATATTAAAATATCTTCAAGTGGTGAGGGAATTGCATGTATAGAGATTCAAAAAAAAACCGACTTGATTCAAGTCATAATCTATATGGGATTCCCAAAGTTATTAATAGAACCTCGAAAAATCGAAGAATTACAGATGAATGTCCAAAAAGAACTTAATACTGTGAACAGAAAATTAAACATAGCGATTTCACGAATTTCAAATCCTTATGGACACCCTACTATTCTTGCAGAATTTATAGCGGGACAATTAAAAAGTCGAGTTTCATTTCGCAAAGCAATGAAAAAAGCTATTGAATTAACAGAACAGGCGGGTACAAAAGGCATTCAAATACAAATTGCAGGGCGTATCGACGGAAAAGAGATTGCCCGTGTTGAGTGGATCAGGGAAGGTAGAGTGCCCCTACAAACTATTCGTGCTAAAATTGATTACTGTTCCTATACAGTTAGAACTATCTATGGGGCATTAGGTATCAAGATTTGGAGATTTGTAGACGAGTAAAAAATGTTATATATTTGATTTATATTTAGATAAATCGGGTATATATAATAAAAAAAATTTTCTTTCATTCTTTTTTTTGTATGTTAAATTAAAACAAAAAATAAAAATCCTATAAGGTTGGATAAAAATTACATTAATTATTTTTTTTTATAATTGCTATGCTTAGTGTGCGACTCGTTGGGTTTTTTAGGATTGGAGTAAAAAAAAGACGAGCCCAGAGTCATAGTATTAACTAATAACCAACTCATCCTTTCGCACTATCTGGATATAAGGAATCAGTAACGATATGATATATTGGTCATATCCTTGTAGCAACTGAAATGTTAAAAAAAGAACAAACTATTTGATTATGAGTTGTGAAACTAAAGTCTAAAGATAAATGGAAGGCTGAGAGAAAGAGATAAAAATATTACTGATATATAATTCCAATATGTAAGGTCAACAGTTCATTTAATTTAATAAATGTAATAAAGCATTAATACTGATTCAGTTTTAATTAACTAAAATTCTTCTATGTAAGAATAACTAAAGAAACAAAATCAAGAGCCCAGAGTCAATAAAGACTGAGAAGGTTGACTCAAGAACAAATGTAATTGAGGGCTCCATTGATTCTAGAATTTAGACCTAACCATTAATCGCGAAGCGATGGGAACGACAGAACCTGTGATTGCATAAGATTCTCTTCCAAACGAATCTTAATGATTCATTGGGTAGGATGGCGGACCAAACTAAGAACCAATTCATTTATTTTGAAAAAGCATGTCATTAATTAATCCTACAACAAAAGTAATGTCATGAACTAATCCTATAAAACTGAATATTAAATAGAGTAAATATTCGCCCGCGAAAATTTGGAAGATTTTTAAATTGTAGTCGATCTAATAAAAGGAAATGTGAATTGATAATAAATTGATTATCAAAGGCTCGTATAATTTAATATATTGTTTCTATATATTATTCATTAAATATAAATAGATGTATATTATTTTATAATTGTTTCATTCGCGAGGAGCTGGATGAGATGAAACTATCATGTCCAGTTCTGTAGTAGAGATGTAAATAATAAATTACCATCAACTATAACCCCAAAAGAACCCGATTTCGTAAACACCATAGAGGAAGAATGAAAGGAATATCTTTTCAAGGTAATCGTATTTGCTTTGGCCGATATGCCCTTCAAGCGCTTGAACCTGCTTGGATCACATCTAGACAAATCGAAGCAGGACGGCGAGGAATGACCCGAAACGCACGCCGTGGCGGAAAAATTTGGGTACGTATATTTCCCGACAAACCAGTTACAGTAAGACCTACGGAAACACGTATGGGTTCAGGAAAAGGATCTCCCGAATATTGGGTAGCTGTCATTAAACCAGGTAGAATACTTTATGAAATGAGCGGAGTACCAGAAAATATAGCCAAAAAAGCTATTTCAATAGCGGCATCAAAAATGCCTATACGAACTCAATTCATTATTTCAGGATAGGGGTGTAAAACAAAACGAAATAGGATAAAAAAAAAAAATTTTTAGGGTTTTTCTTTTGAATAAACAATATTTATTTTTTTTTACGTCGCTTTTGCATTGAAACAAAAGATAAAAATTCTATGATTCAACCTCAAACCCAAAAGATAAAAATTCTATGATTCAACCGCAAACCCATTTGAATGTTGCGGATAACAGCGGAGCCCGAAAATTGATGTGTATTCGAATTATAGGAACTAGTAATCGACGATATGCTCAAATTGGGGACGTTGTTGTTGCTGTAATCAAGGAAGCAATACCAAATACACCACTCGAAAGATCAGAAGTGATCAGAGCCGTAATTGTCCGTACTTGTAAAGAACTCAAACGTAAAAATGGTATGATAATACGATATGATGACAATGCTGCGGTTGTTATTGATCAAGAAGGAAATCCAAAGGGAACTCGAATTTTTGGGGCAATTGCCCGGGAATTAAGACAGTTAAATTTCACTAAAATAGTTTCATTAGCACCTGAAGTATTATAAGATTAAGACATAATACAGTTTATAGTATTTCAATTAAATTAGTAGATTTAAGTTAATTTAGTATATTGTTTGTATCTCATGTATATGCCTTTAATAATTCATAAATGTTTAACAAATAATTCAAAAAGAGCATGTTGATTATATCAAAATTCGGGAACAGCTGGAATCTTAGTTTATTATGAGTAAAGACACTATTGGTAACCTATTAACCTATATACGAAATACTGACATGAATAAAAAAAGAACAGTTCGAATACCATATACTAAAATCGGTGAAAACATTATTAAAATCCTTTTACGAGAGGGTTTTATTGAAAACATGAGGAAACATCTGGAAAACAACAAATCTTTTTTAGTTTTAACCCTACGACATAGAAAAAATAGGACGGGACAAAATAGAATTATTCTCAATTTAAAACAGATAAGTCGGCCCGGTCTACGAATCTATTCTAACTATCAAGGAATCCCGAGAATTTTAGGCGGAATGGGGATTGTAATTCTTTCTACTTCTCGAGGTATAATGACAGACAGAGAGGCTCGAATAGAAGGAATCGGAGGAGAAATTTTGTGTTATATATGGTAAGCTTTATGATATCCCAATTATAAAAGAAACTTTCATATTTGTGACACAAGAGAAGAAGTGGGATTACGTCTCCCACATTACTTGATACCCCAATAGACAATTAAAAGAACAAAAACGCGTTGATTACAGTTTAATTTATGATTTTGGAGATACAATATTACTTTCCACCGGTATGCTCGTGATTTGATAATGAAAAGAAGATTCACAATTATGGTTCAAAACGGATTCTACATAATAAATATTAATTAATATTTAGATAAATAATCCATAACTTGCTGTAAATAGCGTTAAAATTGAGGCGAGTCATTATGCCTCAACCAGAGATCCTATAATTTATTGACTCTGAAACAATGATGAGAGTAATTTGGAGGTTTTTAACTATTTCAAGAAATTTATTTTCTTCAAAGAAATTCAGACAATATTAAATTAAGGAACGACAAATATGAAAATAAGGGCCTCTGTCCGCAAAATTTGTGAAAAATGTCGACTGATTCGTAGGCGAGGACGAATTATAGTAATTTGTTCCAATCCCAGACATAAACAAAGACAAGGATAATTTTGATAAAAAAATAGGGGTACTCGATAAATCTAAAGTACCCAACGTCCAA